ATTAGATCCTTTCTTTATCCATAGACTAAAGGATCTAGGCATACCTATTTCTTCATATTTGGACTTCTATGAAGTTTCTTTCTTTTTCTTTGCTACAGCTGATAAAAATCGTTGTTTTGGACACGATAGATATGATATGTAGAAAGCCTATTTTCTAGTATTTATTAGCGGATTTGCTCTTTCTTTCCTTTTTTTTCTTTCTATAGTGGAGATAGTCGCACGTAATGACAGATCACGGCCATATTATTTAAAGCTTGTGGTAAGAACGGGTTTCGTTCTAGTGCCCTAAAATAATATTCCAAAGCTTTCGTATGTTCTCCGTTCCTTGTGTGGATAAGACCTATGTTATAGAGTATATAACTTCTATCATAGGGATCAATTTCTAGTCGCATAGCTTCATAATAATTCTGTAAAGCTTCCGCATAATTTCCTTCGGATTGAGCCGACATCCGTTGCGGTCGTCTTCGATTCAAAGAATCTCCGTTCCAGAACCGTACGTGAGATTTTCATCTCATACGGCTCCTCCTTTTTTATGTGCATAATGAGAATAATACATGGAATCATCAAAAAAGATTGAAATAATTTCATTATGAACCGAACGGGGCTAGTGTTTTTACAAGAAATCTCTAACCAACCTTCCTGTAAAAGATCTTTTCTTAACATCAAGTATCTTGGTACTAAATAAAAATGATAACTCTAACAATTTCTTTGTTCTTAACACCCCTTAATTTCCGGGAATTAGTCACTTCAACAGTCTTCGATGGTTATACGGGTATCCAAAATACGAACGAGATGGATATTTGTTGTACCAACCATTCTTGTTAATCCCGATTCCGATAAAGAAAAGGTATAATTTATAACAAAGTTTTCGTATTGTTGATTCCTAGGCGTAGTGCTTCTTTCCCTATGCTGCCTATTGGTACTAGTGAAGTAGGGTTGACCTAACCCATAGGTGTAACCTTTCGCTCAATACTAGAATCTAAAATTGAAGCATCTGAGGCTGCATTAATCGGGGATACACGACAGAAGGAATTGTTTTATTTACAAACTTCACCTTCACAATAAGCGTAGATTTATTTCAATAATCTTTTTATTTCTCTCCCAAATAATGTATCTTTCTCCGAAGACTGAAATCGGTAAAGAAAAAAACATCAAATCGCACCATCTCTGTAATAGGTGAATGCCTCTTTTTCTCCTGAAGTTGTCGGAATTATTCGTAATAAGATATTGGCTACAATTGAAAAGGTCTTATCAATAAAATTTCCATTTATCCGAGATCTGGGCATAGGTAGCAATCCATTCTATAATTTCTTTTACTTACCTCTTGTGGGAAAATGATCCCACAAACAAAGAAATTGTACAGTACGAAATAACATAAAAATAAAAAAAAAAAATAGATCAATTGATTCGTTCTAATTCATTGATTTAATTTGGTATAAATATTGTAAGTAAAAAGAATAACTATTGGAAAAAGATGGGAGCGCCGTCTTCGCAAGAATGAAATGAATAGATATATATCTTTTTTAACAGTTTTTCACAAAAAAAAATTCTTTTTATCCCCCCCTTGAAGGAAGGGTTTTTCTTTGATGAAAAGTTTTCTATATTTTTTTATAGTTAGAATTGAGTGTACGTACCTATCAAAAAATCTAATATGAATGACTCACTATTCACTCGGTTTCTGGGCCATAATCATTATGTAGGAGAGATGGCCGAGTGGTTCAAGGCGTAGCATTGGAACTGCTATGTAGGCTTTTGTTTACCGAGGGTTCGAATCCCTCTCTTTCCGTACCTTTCACCTAATTCACCAATCTTATTAACAGCAATGTATCAAAGCAAATAACAATGGATACCATTATTCCAACGGTTAAGTTAGACCTTTCTTTTATTTTGATATAGATTCTTTATTCCTATGTTCCGCAGTACAGAAAATAAAATACTGGAAAGAGTAGACAACAGGGAATGAGAATCTCCCTACCGATCCGTGATCCATGAATGGGAGAAAAATCCCCGTATCAAACTCCTTACTTTGGTGGGTCTTTTTGCTTAGGCGAAAAGGGAAAAATTGTCCGAACCCTTGTTTTATTGTTTTATTTTAATTAGGTTTAAGTCTGACGAGAATAATATTCTACAACCAGCAATTCATTTATTTTCAAACCGACCCATTGACTATCTATTATTTGATTGACTAATCCTTTATATTGGAATGGTTGAAGGGTCAAATGTTTTGGCAATCCCTCGCGGGGGGATGAATCAAGATAATTTTGAATCAGAGCTCTAGATTTTTGTTCATCCCTCGCTGTAATAATATCGTGGGGTTTGCAGCGATAACTTGGTATATCTACTATACGACCATTAACTAAAATATGTCTATGGTTAACTAATTGGCGGGCTTGGGGAATAGTTGAAGCCATACCCAATCGAAAAAGGATGTTATCCAAACGCATTTCAAGTAATTGTAGTAAAACCTGACCTGTTGACCCTTTGGCTTTTCCGGCAATAC